GAGTCCATCTATTCCTAATCGCCAATGGAAATCCAAAAAATGGATCCAGTTATAATCCTCGACTAGTTGGATTAATGAATCATCCGGTCGGAAATGATAACAGAATGCATAAGTCATTAGAAGAAGTTCTAACATGCATATACATATAGTATACCAGTGGGTTACTCTATTGCCCCTATTTGGAAGAAAGAAAATTAAAGAACCCGCAAATATTGGCAAAACTACAATTATTGTTAAGCAAGGAAAATGGTTCGTGGTAAAGACAAGATACACTTGGTCCAGAAAAATCCGTGCTCAAATTTGATTTGATTTTGAGCACGAATTTTGTCGGTAAAAAAAAATGGATTCAAGTAGAGTTTTATGGAACGTATTAATAAGCTAGACCCATACTGCGGGTTGTTTCATGCCATAAATAAACTCGAACACTCAAGAAATCCGTTGGACAGGCGGATTCACATCTCTTACAACCAACACAGTCCTCGGTCCTTGGAGCAGAAGCAATTTGTTTAGCTTTACATCCATCCCAGGGTATCATTTCTAATACATCGGTGGGGCATGCTCGGACACATTGAGTACATCCTATACATGTATCATAAATCTTTACTGAGTGTGACATTGGATCTATACATTTTTGAACGTCATAAATTTTCGGTCTAGTAAACTAACTTATAAATCAATCCTATATTTAAATACCAGACGAATCGATGAGTGATCAGAATCAATGTACTTCTGAATTATTTATGAGCGAGGGCAAAAGTACTTTGATTTCTTAGTTTTTTGCGAACATGATATCCGTATCAAACCTGGTAATTAGAATTAATTTATGAATTTTATGAATATTGAAATTTACTTTTATATGATTAAATAAAAAAATAAAAATTAATACTATTTATTCAATAAATTTGATTGGTTAATACGAGTTGATTTTCTGTTACGATAAATTGATGAAACAATAGCTAGTCCAATAGCTGCTTCAGCGGCTGCAATAGCTATAACAAAAATGGAGAAAATGTCTCCTCTTAATTGACGATTATCAAACATATCCGAAAATGTTACAAAATTTATATTAACTGAATTTAATATAAGTTCAAGACACATAAGGGCTCTAACCATATTTCGACTTGTGATCAATCCATAGATACCAATAGAAAATAAATAGGCACTCAAAACAAGTACATATTCGAGCATCATTAACCAACTCCTTATCAATCTTGATTCATTTCAATCTGAACAATAATTCAATCCAATTGATTCTAACAAGTATGGAACAAAACAAGGGAATGTATTGGGAATGGATCAATAGAAAAGAAAACTAAAGTATTTCTATACTATTTTAAAAAATTAATTGAAAAATTCAATTAAAGGATTAGAACATTATTTTGCCGTTGATTGTATTTGAATTCCTTGTTTTAACGATTTATTTATTATTGACGAGCTATAGCAATTGCACCTATTAAAGCGACTAAAAGAATTATTGAAATGAGTTCAAATGGAAGAAAAAAATCTGTTGATAAATGAATTCCAATTTGTTGACTATTACTTATCAAATCTTGCTCTAAAATCTGGTTTGATTTTGTAGTCCAAATGATCCCATACCAGGATGTATCTAGAATAGTAATAATTAGCGAAATAAAAAGACTTGTACAAAGCATTGAAGTAACTCCATCCCCAACGGTCCAAAGCTGAAAATCTTCGGAATCATAATATTCCGAACCATTCATGAACATCACAGCAAAAATGATTAAAACATTTATAGCTCCTACATAAATAAGGAGCTGCGCAGCAGCTACAAAATATGAGTTCGATAGAATATAGAATAAGGATATACAAAAAAGAACCAATCCCAATGAAAAGGCCGAATAAATTGAATTTGGAAATAATACGACTCCCAGACTTCCTAATATAAGACCCGATCCCAGAAAGACTAAAAGAAAATCATGTATTGGTCCAGGTAAATCCATTTGATTTTATAGAAAAAATAAATTGAAATATTTCATGACTTTGTTGACCTGATCAGGAAAAAAAAAGATCACTTTTTTTTTTTATTCAAAAGATACTTCTAAATTGCATGAAATTTGAATGGGGAATTAAAAGAACTGATTCGAATTGTGTAATCGTCAATTATGTACACCGGTAACCGACTTAAAGCAATTTGATTATAATTCAATTCGTGACGATCATAAGTAGAAAGTTCATATTCTTCAGTCATTGATAAACAATTTGTTGGACAATACTCAACACAATTACCACAAAATATACAGATTCCAAAATCAATACTGTAATTTTCAAAAGGCAAGGGTTTTATACTTTTTTTATTTGAGGGGAATTCGACAAAATTGTTCGAATGGGGAAATCGCCAATTAGGGCCCCCGGAAACCGATTTAAAGCAATTTGATTATAATTCAATTCGTGACGATCATAAGTAGAAAGTTCATATTCTTCAGTCATTGATAAACAATTTGTTGGACAATACTCAACGCAATTACCACAAAATATACAG